GCGTGAGTTACTGAAACAATCCCAATCAGCCCCTCTCACAGTGGAAGAACAGATAATGACCATTTATACCGGAACAAACGGTTATCTGGATGGATTAGAAATTGGACAAGTAAGAAAATTTCTCGTTCAGTTACGCACTTACTTAAAAACGAACAAACCTCAGTTACAAGAAATCATATCCTCTACCAAGACATTAACCGCTGAAGCAGAAAGCTTGTTGAAAGAAGGTATTCAAGAACAATTGGAACGTTTTGTACTTCAGGAGAAAGTATAAAAAAGGAAATGGATCCTTCTTTTTTTTATTTTATTCTTTAATTAAATTTTTCAGAAATTATATAATCGATAATATAATATCTAAGTTAAGTATATATAATATAAATAAAGAAATATATAACTAATATCTGTTTAATATTAAATATTAAAGCATTCATAATTTATTTCTTATTCTATATTCTTTCTTTTTTTTCTAAAAAGAATAAAAATATATTTTATAATATATATATAAATGGAAATAATAGATAAATATCAATATAGATATCAATATATCTATATTGATATTGCGTCCAATAGGATTTGAACCTATACCAAAGGTTTAGAAGACCTATGTCCTATCCATTAGACAATGGACGCTTTTCGCTTTTTTTTACTTTATAGTTGTTAAAAAAAAAAAGAAGGTGCGAAATCTTTTTAGCAATTGTGTATTGAATTCATTTCAATACACAATTGCTTTTAGACAATTATAATACATAAAAATGTCTCTAATAAAGGGGGGGGGGGAAATTTATAATTTAGAGCGGGTAGCGGGAATCGAACCCGCATCGTTAGCTTGGAAGGCTAAGGGTTTTAGTCGACGTCGATTGATCTTTTTTATATTTTTAACGTCTCTAATTCAAAACCGAACATGAAACTTTGGTTTCATTCGGCTCCTTTATGATATATGGAGAAGTTACCAAATAAAATACGACGGGAACGAAATCAAAATCAAAATTCGACCCATAACATCTATGTTAGCTTTTTTTCCGCCTGGGTGCTTTCACAGAAAATTTTGCTTTATAGATGATCCTTCTAGAAGATAGAAGGGGAGAACCCGAACAATCTTTCTAGTTACTTCGTTCTTTATTTCTATTTAATAGAATCCTTAGGAAAAGTATTTTGTTTCCACCGAGCTAAAACAATATAATATGTCGATATCTTTAGTAAACCAAAGTTCTCGTTTAATAGCTATTTTGCTTCAATTTTTTCTATACCAAACGATGAATAGAACTGAAGATTTAGTTACGATTAGAAAGAAACTTTTCTAGCTTTATCCATGGATCCTCTTGTTATACTTATTGAATTGTAAATAGTCATCCAATTCAAAAATTATGTTTCGTAATTTCATAATCCAAATTTACAATTGATTAGAGTCTTTGGATACAAATTACGAGAATTTATAATCTTCCTTGAATTTTTCATTGAAAGGTAAAGGACTAAAGCCTTTTAAGAAATAAAGTTTTTGATCGGAAGATGAATCAAACCGAGAGACCCTTTAACTATTAAAGGGATTAAAGGAACGAATCACACTTTTACCACTAAACTATACCCGCTACAATGCAATTATTGCATATAAATTGACCTTTTGTCGAACAAAGTAATCGGGGGTGTAATAAAAAAATCTGAAAAAAAAATTTTATAAAATTATAGCGTCGACGCGTAGGCTTAATAAAATTAGTAAAGCGGATTCCACTTTTTTTCAATTTCAGATTTTTTTTCTAAAACTCCATTGGATGAGTCTTTTAACTTTAACAAAAAAAGGCCCGGCTGGGGACTGACCAGGCCAGGCTATTAAAATAAAAAGGATCTTTTACTTGTGTTTGGACGAGACAAAATAAAAAGAGGATTCTCTTTTTTTATTATTGTGGTTTTATTTATTTATCTTTCGAGTTCGAGCCTTTTCTTTATCTAATCTTTATCTAAATTTTTTGTGTAATATAGAATTACTGAGAAAGTTCTATAAAAAAAAAAAAAAGTTATATAATATTATATAATAATAATATATATATTATATATAAATAGATGATAAACATATAAAAAAAAAAAAAATATTATTATAATATATATATAATAAAATATAGAAAATGAAAAAAAAAATATATATATATAATAAAGAATAATCTATACAAAAAAGAAAGCTTTTTAAGAATTAAGAATGACGTGGAGAAGTTTTTTTTCAAGCCTTTTTTTTATAATGGAACCTAATAAGTATCCCTTTTCAATTAGGAGAGATGGCTGAGTGGACTAAAGCGTTGGATTGCTAATCCATTGTACGAGTTAATCGTACCGAGGGTTCGAATCCCTCTCTTTCCCTTTCTCCTTTTGATGATGTGTAATAGATAAAATACTAATAAAATTTGAGCTTTTCCACTAATTAAATAAAGCAATAAAAAACCTTTCTTTTTTATTCTTCACGTCCCGGATTACGTCCTGGATCATTAGATAGGAATCCAAATATGAAGAGAGAAACAAAGAATATAACTACAGTGTATACAAAAAGTTTGAGAGTAAGCATTACACAATCTCCAAGATCTTACTTTTTTTTTTCAAAAAAAAAAAGAGAATAGATTCTCTAGTTTTATACCAAATATCTAATTTTGATACCAAAAAATAAAGTGATTGATTTTTGTGAGCTCGAATCTAATTAGGTTCTTTCATTTAGGGAAAAGTGGATAAAATTTAGGAAATAGAATGATCCAGATTTAGTATGGCTACCAAAAAAATTCAATATTTGAATTGAGAGTTCGTTCATACGTCAAGATTTTTTTGATCTTTTGAATTGTTGGAAGAAATAAAACCGTGAATTTTTCTAAGACAGTATTAAGAATTTCAGCGAAAACTTACAGCTGCTTGCCAAACAAAGGCTAAGAGAAGAAAGAAAAGAGGTATTACGGGCATAACATCTACGATTGGATTCAAAAAGGCGTAGGCCTCCGGCAATTTGGCGACTAAAAAAGTGCTTGAAAAAAGGGCAGAATTAAAACAAATACAGATCAAATTAAATATATTAAGCATAACAAAAATTGGTGTTCTTGTGGATAATTTAATTTTGATTGAGTTATTAATATATTTTTTATATAAAGAAAAAAATAAAGAAAAATAGTCTAAAAAAACTTTGTTGAACTTACTCAATCAAAAATCCTTTCATTCTCTTATGAGAATTAAAGAAATAATATTTTCATACAATATCTTAATTGAATTCTATGTAATGATCAATAAAGTCAGTTTGATTTGCTATCTATACGTGTCAAAACTCTAGCACCAGTGTAATCTATATTTAATTTGGGCTGAAATTGAATTGACGAACAACCAATAGCAATATTACTCTTTTAGTAGTCTTGAATAAAAATCTAAATGGGGCGTAGCCAAGCGGTAAGGCAACGGGTTTTGGTCCCGCTATTCGGAGGTTCGAATCCTTCCGTCCCAGAGTACAGCCATTACGGAATAAATCTTCTATTGCCGTTGTACACCATCTTTCTTTTTCTGTTTAAAAATACAATATATTTTAAGAATAAAATATTGAAACGAAAAAAAATCAACTTATTTTTCATCATTTCAACCGAATTCAAAAAAATCTATTTGCTTTTTTTTTGTGTGTGATGCGGGTAAGTAAGGTAGAACCTTAGATTCTAAGAGTTTGAATAAAAAAAATATATATTTATATATATAAATATATATTTCTATTCCAATTTCGATTTTACATATATACAATCTGATATGGAATTCATTTGAATTCTAACTGAACCTTTTACGCGTAAATTCACTATTCCATTCATAGAGAAATAAAAAGTATAGATTACGATATACTGACTAAACTATGACTATTCATGATTCCATAATTGAATCAATTACACAAACTAGAGGAATGTTATGGTAAAACTTCGTTTAAAACGATGTGGTAGAAAGCAACGTGCGACTTGAATTGAAGGACATGATCTGCTGTGGATTTTTTGATCCGCCACTTTTTATATAGGAATATAGGTGCTCTTGGCTCGACATTTTGTGTTCTATTTTTTGGAATTAAAAAAAAAGAGTACAGGGTGGAGCTCGAGGATAATAGAAAGTTTTTATTCTTTTCGCAGGAGTAAGGATCTAGGGTTAGTGTGAATCAATAAGTTGGAACAACTTCGTAAGTTTTTTTATTTTTATATTGAAAAAAAGACCTTTCAAGCAATTTTACAATGGAAAAAGCAATTTTTTTTTATTTGTAAAATTCTTTGAATCAAAAGTCTATCATGCGTGAATAAAGCGTTTGTATGATTCTTTGATAGAAAGAAAAGAAATCATAAACAAAAAAAGGGGCTTGTTGCTGCCCTTTTAATAAAACGATTCAAGATCACCGAAGTCATGTCTAAACCCAAAGATTCAAAGTAAGGATAAAGAATCCTGAAACAAGGAAATCCAGTTTTAAATTGTTTGAACAACTAGATCAGAATGAAGAATAAAATTTGATTCTAAAAAATTAGACAAACAAAAAAAGGGCTAGAGACTACTCAATAAAAAGAGTACTTAAGGATTCTCTGTTGAGATATTTGAGAGTTATTTAACTTGAGTTACGAGAGTAAGAATGTTACGAATTCTTTTTATGGAAAAAACTTTTTAGGGTTTCAATACTGGCTAATTTAGTTAATATTTTTATTAATCTATCTAATATTTGTATTTTATACAGAGAGTTAACTTCGATACTCATTTAATTTTTTCTCGAGCCGTACGAGGCCAAAGCCTCTTATACGTTTCTAGGGGGGGGTATTATTCATATACATCTATCCCAATGAGCCGTTTATCGAATCGTTGCAATTGATGTTCGATCTCGAAGAGAAGGAAGAGATCTTCGGAAAGTGGGTTTTTATGATCCAATAACAAATCAAACTTATTTAAATCTTCCTGCTATTCTCGATTTCCTTAAAAAAGGCGCTCAACCAACAAGAACAGTTCATGATATTTCAAAGAAGGCAGGGATTTTTACGGAATTAAGTCTTAATAAAACGAAATTGAATTAATGAAACATAAAAAAGAGGATGTGAAAGACTCGTATATAGCTTGGTATCAAATTTTATCTACTCTTTTCTTTCCTCCTCTTTCGCTTCCATCATTTTTTTTTAGCATTTCGATTTATTATTAGTATTCCTACTTTTATTATTAGTATTCGTACCTTAGTAGGAATACTAATAATAAAACCCTGCTAACAACTACTATTTTTTATAATAAGAAATAAATTTATGAAAATAATTTTGGATCTATATAAATTAGATTTTTTGTATAAATACAAAATTTTATTGTATAAAAAAAATACTGTAACTGTATATAAAATAATATATTTATTGATTTTATTCATTGTATGAACTAACAAACCAAGGGGTTAAGCTTTTTTTTTTTCTTTTCGCTATATTAAAAATTCATAATCATATTGACAACAGTGTATCGACCAAATATAATTCTCTCATAGAGAAATAGATCTATTTATCCCGGACGCACACATGACTTGATTTTTTTTTTTTTTTTTATTCTGGTTGTATCTACATATTTGCAGTACTTTCTTTTTTTGTTTTTTGGGGTTGCTAACTCAACGGTAGAGTACTCGGCTTTTAAGTGCGACTAGCATCTTTTACACATTTGTATGAAGAAAAGGATTCGTACAGATCTACGGTAGAGTTTGTAAGACCACGACTGATCCTGAAAGGAATGAACGGAAAAAATAGCATGTCGTATCAAGGGAGAATTCAGATAACTTTTTTTTTTTTTTTTCCTGATCGGTACAACTTTATTTTCGGTGTCGAAAAAAAAAAATGAATTCCAATTTGGGTCGAGTGAATAAATATAAATGGATGGATAAAAAACCAGGTTTCCTGATTCCAGGAAAAAAAAAAGAAACGAGCTTCCATTCGTAATTTGAAAAATTACCCGATCTAATTAAATGTTAAAAATAGATTAGTGCCTAATACGGGTATGGGAAGGTTTTTTTTCTTGCGTGTTATTATCAAAATTTTCATGAGTCCTAATTATTTTTTTTCCCTAGTCCGTTTGGGTTAGGTTGGAGATGGATGTGTAAAAGAAGCAGTATATTGATAAAAAAAATATATATATTTCCAAAATCAAAAGAGCGATTAGGTTAAAAAAATAAAGGATTTCTAATCATTTTGTTTTGTTATTCTATAATATAACTAACATAAACCTATTAAAGATAGAGAATCCGGTTAGCAGTCTACCTGTTTATGAGGTATCTATTGCTTTCGTAGTCTAATACCTCATTTTGACCGTATCGCACTATGTGTCATTTCATAACTCAATAAAATAAAGACTTTACTTTCAATTCAAATCGAATTTCAATCCAAATGGAGAAATTTCAGGGATATTTAGAGTTCGATGGGGCTCGGCAACAGAGTTTTCTATATCCACTTTTTTTTCGGGAGTATATTTATGTACTTGCTTATGATCATGGTTTAAATAGATTAAATAGAAATCGCTCTATTTTCTTGGAAAATGCGGATTATGACAAAAAATATAGTTCATTAATTGTGAAACGCTTAATTTTGCGGATGTCTGAACAGAATCGTTTGATTATTCCCACTAAGGATTTGAACCAAAATCCCTTTTTGGGGCATACCAATCTTTTCTATTATCAAATGATATCTGTTTTATTTGCAGTGATTGTAGAAATTCCTTTTTCCCTAAGATTAGGATCTTTTTTCGAAGGAAAACAATTAAAAAAATCTTATAATTTACAATCAATTCATTCAATATTTCCCTTTTTAGAAGACAAATTCTCACATTTTAATTATGTGTTAGATGTACTAATACCTTACCCCATCCATCTAGAAATCTTGGTTCAAACCCTACGTTACCGGGTAAAAGATGCCTCTTCTTTGCATTTTTTTCGGTTCTGTCTATACGAGTCTTGCAATTGGAAGAATTTTGATATAAAAAAAAAATCAATTTTGAATCCAAGATTTTTCTTGTTCTTATATAATTCTCATGTATGTGAATACGAATCCATATTTTTTTTTCTACGCAAGCGGTCGTCTCATTTACGATCGACATCTTATGAAGTCCTTTTTGAGCGAATTTTATTCTATGGAAAAATACAACATTTTTTAAAAGTCTTTGTTAATAATTTTCCGGCGATCCTAGGGTTGCTCAAGGATCCTTTCATACATTATGTTAGATATCACGGAAAAAGCATTCTGGCAACAAAGGATACACCTCTTCTGATGAATAAATGGAAATTTTATTTTGTTAATTTATGGCAATGTTATTTTTCCATATGGTTTCAACCGCAAAAGGTCAATATAAATCAATTATCTAAAGATAATTTAGAGTTTCTGGGTTATCTGTCAAGTTTGCGATTAAATCCTTTAGTGGTACGTAGTCAAATGCTAGAAAACTCTTTTCTAATAGATAATGTTAGAATAAAATTGGATAGCAAAATTCCAATTTCTTCTATTATCGGATCATTGGCTAAAGATAAAT